AATCATAAGAATGAACAAAAATGCTTGACCAAAACATATGATCCTTTATTGAGCGGACCATGCCGTGGATCAATAAAAGAATCTGATTTATGTACAACCATGAATGATTTAATTCCTTATATAGAAGATTCCATAAAAAGTCTTTGGATAAATAAGATCCATGGGCTACTTCCTAATAATTTCCGAGAATTTGAACATCAAAAGAATTCGCTTGATGGTGGTAAAGGTAAATCATTTTTGAATTATATTGGTAATTCCTTAAATTCATTTTCTTTTGAATTAACACCCAATTTTTGTTTGAAAAACTGTTCTTTATTGGCAGAACAAAGAAAAATTGACTCAGAAAGTCAAGCAAAATCTTTGAAATTTGTATTCGATATAATTACAATCGATCCAAATGATCAAACAACAACTAGAAAAAAATCTATTGGAATGGAAGAAATCAGTAAAGAGGTTTCTCGATGGTCATATAAATTGACCAATCTTCTGGAAGAACAGGAGGAAGAAAATGAGGAAAAAGCGACGGAAGATCATGAAATTCGTTCAAGAAAAGCCAAACGTGTGATAATTTATACTGAAAATGAGAATAATACCAATTTTTTTACTTTTACTAATACGAATATTACTAGTAATAGTGATGAAAGAGAAGAGGTGTCTTTGATACGCTACCCGCAACAATCGGATTTTCGTAGGGATTTAATAAAAGGATCCATGCGTACTCAAAGACGTAAAACAGTTATTTGGAAAACGTTTCAAGCAAATGCGCATTCCCCGCTTTTTTTTGATCGAATAGACAAAACATTTTTTTTTTCTTCTTTTGATATCTCTGAAATGATGAATCTCATTTTTAGGAATTCGGTCGAGAGAGAACCGGAATTGAAAATTTCCATTTACAAAAAAAATAAAAAAAGAAACGAGAAGAAAAGAGAGGAAAATGAACGGATAGCACTATCAGAAAGTTGGGATAACGTTATGTTTTCTCAAACAACAAGAAGTTTGCTGTTATTAACCCAATCCTTTCTTAGAAAATACATTGTATTGCCTTCATTGATAATAGCTAAAAATATTGGTCGTATATTATTATTCCAATCCCCCGAGTGGGATGAGGATTTGAAGGAATGGAATAGAGAAATGCATGTTAAATGCACCTATAATGGTGTTCAATTATCGGAAACAGAATTTCCCAAAGATTGGTTAACAGACGGTATTCAGATAAAGATTATATTTCCTTTCTTTCTTAAACCTTGGCGAAGATCTAAAAAACGATCTCATCATAGAGATCCAATGAAAAAAAAAGGAAAAAAACAAAATTTTAGTTTTTTAACAGTTTGGGGAATGGAAACAGAAGTTCCTTTTGGTTCTCCCCGAAAACGACCTTCTTTTTTTGAACCCATTTATAAAGAACTCCCCAAAAAAATTAGAAAAAAAATTAGAAAAGTAAAAAAGGATTTTTTTTTCGTTCTAAAAGTTTTTAAAGAAAAGAAAATATGTATCAAAATAGTTCTAGTTATAAAACAAAAAATGAAGGAACTTGCAAAAGTAAACCCCATTTTCTTATTTGAATTGAGGAAGGTAAAAGTATATGAACCGAATGAAAATGTAAGAGATTCTAAAATAAATAATAAGATTATTCGCGAATCAACCATTCGAATTCGATCCATGAATTGGGCAAATTACTCACTCATAGAAAAAAAAATAAAGTATCTTGCTGATAGGACAGTCACAATCAGGAATCAAATAGAACTAGAACAAATCACAAAAGACAAGAAAAAAATAGTTCTAACTTGTGATGATAAAAAATCGGAATCACAGAAACATATTTTGCCGATATTTAAAAGAAAAAAGATCCGATTTATACGTAAATTAAATTTTTTTATGAAATCATTCATTGAAAAAATATACATAGATATCTTTCTACGTATGATTACTATTTTTAGGATCAATGCACAATTTTTTTTTGAATCAACAAAAAAAATTATCACAAAATCGATTTACAACGATGAAACAAATCGAGAAGGAATTGATGAAACAGATCAAAATACAATGAACTTTATTTCGACTATAAAAAAATCGTTTTCTAATACTAATATCAGTAATAGTAATTCAAATATTTATTATAATAAAGATTTGTCCCCCTTGTCCCAAGCATATGTATTTTACAAATTATCACAAACCCAATTACTTAACAAGTATCACTTGAGATCTGTACTTCAATATCCCAGGACCCATTCTTTTATTAAGGATAAAATCAAGGATTATTGTATGACACGAGGAATATTTGATTCCAAATCAAAGCAAATTTATAAGTCTGGAAAAAATGAATGGAAAAACTGGTTAAAAGGCCATTATCAATACAATTTATCTCAGACAAAATGGTCTCGATTAGTACCTCAAAAGTGGCGAAATAGAATCAACCAACGTTCTACGATTCAAAATAAAAACTCAATGAAATTTGATTCAAATAAAAAAGAAAAAGACCAATTAATTCATTACATGAAACAAAATTACTATGCGTTGGCAGTGGATTCATTGACGAGTCAAAAGGAAAAATTGAAAAAACACTACAGATATTATCTTTTATCACATAAATATATGAATTATGGGAATAGGAAGGACTCATATATTTATGAATCAACATTACAAGTAAAAGGAGACCAAGAAATTCCATACAATTTCAATACACTGAAACCCGAATCATTTTATGTATTGGTAAGTATAGCTATTAGTAATTATCTAGAAAAGGAATATATTATTGCTACACATAAAAATCTGGATAGAAAATATTTTGATTGTAGAATTCTCCATATTTGTCTTAGAAAAAATATCGACATTGAGACCTGGACCAATACGCATATCAGCACCAAAATTGAGAAAAATACTAAGACTGAAAACAAAATTATCAATAAATTGAAAAAAAAAGATATTTTTTCTCTTACAATTCATCAAGGAATTAAACCATCCCATCAAAAAAAACGCTTTTTTGATTGGATGGGAATGAATCAAGAAAAGGTTTATTGTACCATATCAAATCTAGAACCCTGGTTCTTCCCAGAATTTGTGCCACTTTTTGATGCATATAAGATTAAACCATGGATCATACCAATCAAATTACTTCTTTTTAATTTTTATTTCTATGAAAATATTAGTCAAAATAAAAAAAAAAATCTTCAGATATCATCTAATCAAAAAGAATATCTTAAATTAGAAAATTCCAACCAAGAAAAAAACGAACAACAGGGACAAGAAAATCTTGGATCAGATCTACGAAAACAAAACAAAAAAAATATTGAAGACAATTACACGGGATCAGACATTAAAAAAAGTCAAAAGAAAAGACAACCCAAGAAAAAGAAGGAAGCAGAACTCGATTTTTTCCTGAAAAAATATTTCCTTTTTCAATTAAGATGGGATGACTCCTTGAATCAAAGAATGATCGATAATATCAAGGTATATTGTCTCCTACTTAGACCGATAAATCCAAGGGAAATTGCTATATCCTCGATTCAAAGAGGAGAAATATATCTGGATATAATGCTAATTCAGAAAAATCTAGTTCTTACAGAATTGGTAAAAAACGGAATATTGATTATCGAGCCGATTCGTTTATCTATAAACGGGGATGGAAAATTTATTATATATCAAACCCTAGGTATTTCATTGATCGATAAAATTAAGCACCAAACTAAGAGAAAATGGATAAAAAAAAGATATGCTGATAAGAAGAATTTTGAAAAATCCGTTGCAAGACACGGCAATATGCTTGTGGATGGAGACAAAAGTAATTATGATTTCTTTGTTCCTGAAAATATTCTATCTCCTAGACGTCGTAGAGAATTGAGAATTCTAATTTGTTTTAATTCTCGTAATTGGAATTTTGTGGATAGAAATCTAGTATTTTGCAATGAAAACAACATAAGAAACTCTGGAAAATTTTTGAATGAGGACAAGCATTTTAATACTAATACAGATACAAATAAATTTACAGATACAAATAAATTCATTAAATGCAAATTGTTTCTTTGGCCCAATTACCGATTAGAAGATTTAGCTTGTATGAATCGCTATTGGTTTAATACCAATAATGGCAATCGTTTCAGTATGTCAAGGATATATATGTATCCACGATTCAGAATTTGTTAATAGTATATTTCCTATTAATAGTATATTTCCTATATATCTGTGATATTTTTCGGTAGATAAAAGCCGAAAGATATACATATACGCTGTATTACATTCTGGTACATGACACAGATCTAATGGCGTATCAACTCAATTGGATCTAGGACGAAATCGGCAGAAGGCAGAATCTTTTTAGGTACAAAGAAACTATTCTCTTCCATGAATGTAGAAATGTATTTTCTCTTTCTTTTCTATCCAAATCAAATTGAAAATTTTGATTTGGATAAAATCAAAATCAAAAAATAGGAAAAAATCAAAATTTTTGTGTGTACTAGATTAAAATAACTGACATAAAGATTATTATTTTGATTTTTCCTGATCGATTTGGTAAAGTAAAATAAATCTATGGGAAAGAAAAAAAAAGATAAAAAAATTTTTTTATGATCAAAAATTCATTCATCTCAGTTATTTCACAAGAAGAAAAAGAAGAAAACAAGGGTTCTGTTGAATTTCAAGTATTAAGTTTCACCAGTAAGATACGTAGACTTACTTCACATTTGGAATTGCACAAAAGAGATTTTTTATCCCAAAGAGGTCTACGAATAATTCTGGGAAAACGTCAACGGCTCCTGGCTTATTTGTCAAAGAAAAATAGAGTCCGTTATAAGAAATTAATGGATCAGTTGGATATTCGGGAGCCAAAAACTCGTTAATTTATTTAATCGTTTGAACTTTTTTTTAATAGTTATTTTATTAGATTTTTCATTTTGATGAACCTCGTTTTGAGGAATTCGTGGAATAATGAATTAAGGAAGAAAAAATATGACTATACCGGTTACAAGAAAAGATCTCATGATAGTCAATATGGGTCCTCACCACCCATCAATGCATGGTGTTCTTCGACTGATCGTTACTCTCGATGGTGAAGATGTTATTGATTGTGAACCCATATTGGGATATTTACACAGAGGGATGGAAAAAATAGCAGAAAACCGAACAATTATACAATATCTTCCTTATGTAACACGTTGGGATTATTTAGCTACTATGTTCACAGAGGCAATAACGGTAAATGCACCAGAACATTTGGAAAATGTTCAAGTACCTCAGAGAGCCAGTTATATCAGAGTAATTATGCTGGAGCTGAGCCGTATAGCTTCTCATTTGTTATGGCTTGGACCTTTTATGGCAGATATCGGTGCGCAGACTCCTTTTTTCTATATTTTCAGAGAGAGAGAATTGTTATATGATTTATTCGAAGCCGCCACAGGTATGCGAATGATGCATAATTATTTCCGCATCGGAGGAGTAGCTGCTGATCTACCTCATGGCTGGATAGATAAATGTTTGGATTTCTGCGATTATTCTTTAACAGGAGTTGTTGAATATCAAAAACTTATTACACGGAATCCCATTTTTTTGGAACGAGTTGAAAGAGTGGGCATTATTGGTGGAGAGGAAGCAATAAATTGGGGTTTATCAGGACCAATGTTACGAGCTTCCGGAATCCAATGGGATCTTCGTAAGGTTGATCATTATGAGTGTTACAATGAATTCGATTGGGAAGTCCAATGGCAAAAAGAAGGAGATTCATTAGCTCGTTATTTAGTACGAATAGGTGAAATGGGGGAATCCATAAAAATTATTCAACAGGCTCTAGAAGGAATTCCTGGAGGTCCCTATGAGAATTTAGAAGTCCGACGCTTTGATAGAGCAAAAAATTCCGAATGGAATGATTTTGAATATAGATTTATTAGTAAAAAACCTTCACCCAATTTTGAATTGTCGAAACAAGAACTTTATGTCAGAGTAGAAGCCCCAAAAGGAGAATTAGGAATTTATTTGATAGGGGATAATAGCATTTTCCCCTGGAGATGGAAAATTCGTCCACCCGGTTTCATCAATTTGCAAATTCTTCCTCAGCTAGTTAAAAGAATGAAATTGGCTGATATCATGACGATACTAGGTAGTATAGATATCATTATGGGAGAAGTTGATCGTTGAAATGATAATTGATACGACAGAAGTACAAGCTATCAATTCTTTTTCTACATTGGAATCCATAAAAGAAATCTATGGACTCATATGGATGTTTGTATCCATTTTTACCCTTATATTTGGAATCATAATAGGAGTACTAGTAATTGTATGGTTAGAAAGAGAAATATCTGCAACGATACAACAACGTATTGGACCTGAATATGCCGGTCCGTTGGGAATTCTTCAAGCTCTAGCAGATGGGACTAAATTACTTTTTAAGGAGGACCTACTCCCATCTAGAGGAGATATTCGTTTGTTTAGTGTCGGACCGTCTATAGCGGTCATATCAATTCTACTAAGTTATTTAGTAATTCCTTTTGGGAACCGCCTTGTTTTAGGTGATCTCAGTATAGGTGTTTTTTTATGGATCACCATTTCAAGTATTGCCCCTATTGGGCTTCTTATGTCAGGATATGGATCGAATAATAAATATTCTTTTTCAGGTGGTCTACGAGCTGCTGCTCAATCTATTAGTTATGAAATACCATTAACTCTATGTGTGTTATCAATATCTCTACGTGTGATTCGTTGGAACATGAACTTTTACCTCTTTCCTAGAAATAAATAAAGAAAAGAGGTTGAATGTATTGAATAGATATTTTTTTTTATTCATCAATGAGTTAAACCAGATAGTTATATGAGTGAAACAAAACAGCTTATAAATATAAATTTGCAGTAAGAAGAGAGAATCTCATTCCCTATGTACAAGAATGAAGTTAAAGTAAACATAAGCAGCGTAAACTGTTTACCCCAAGATTGAGATTCGTTGATTAGTCATCATATCTTGAAGCGGGTGCAAAAGATCAACTGTATGGAGTTTCCACTACTGCCTTGTATGTATTAACATACCGGGGATCAATCAAAAATCGGTGGACAGTTAGGAACACCAAGGTACACAAAGGATTAGTAATGGGGATAATGTAAGGTATCAAAAAAAGAGATATTTCTGCATAAAACGAATCATAATAAGGGCTTTAAGTTGGTAGAAATGATCAAGAAGTACCTCCCTACGATTCCGATCTCGAGTATGCTCCTATTCACTGATTAAAGAAATAACTATCAAGAACGAATTAATCCTTTATTTTTTTTTTCTAAATACCTTCTTCTGAGACAGAAGAACAGGAACAAAAGAAATGGAATGCAATAATCGAATGAATGAATAAAAATTTTTATAAAATAAAAAAAGATCTTTATTTATTTTTTCTTTCCTATATCCGTATTCATACATACGGAATTCTTATCATGATTCATGAACTAATGCCTATATATATATTGATAACGAATATTTTATTGAAAGATTAAGTTATTACCGAACAAAGAAAAATTATCATTATAAGGATGAGATCAATTCGAAAGCACTTTTTTTCTTATTCTAGCGGACAGAATTCCATTGGTCTAATTTGGGACTCTCCGATGTATCTTTATTCGATCTATCCTCCAAAGAGGGCGAAAATACCGAACCAGTCCTTACATTTATTTGTGGCCATAGAGGAGCCGTATGAAGCTGAAGTTTCATGTACGGTTTTGTAATAGCGATGGGAACAGTGATGTTATTATCGACTATGATTATCTAATAGTTCAAGTACAGTTGATATAGTTGAAACACAGTCAAAATATGGTTTTTGGGGGTGGAATCTGTGGCGTCAACCTATAGGGTTTATTGTTTTTCTAATTTCTTCTCTAGCCGAATGTGAGAGATTGCCATTTGATTTACCGGAAGCAGAGGAGGAATTAGTAGCAGGTTATCAAACCGAATATTCAGGTATCAAATTTGGTTTATTTTATATTGCTTCTTACCTAAATCTATTACTTTCTTCATTATTTGTAACAGTTCTTTACTTAGGTGGGTGGAATTTTTCTATTCCGTACATATCTATTCCTGAACTTTTCGGAATAAATAAAATGGCCGGAGTTTTTGGAATGACAATTGGTATCTTTATTACATTAGCTAAAGCTTATTTGTTTCTGTTCATTCCTATCACAACAAGATGGACTTTGCCTAGGATAAGAATGGACCAACTATTAAATCTTGGATGGAAATTTCTTTTACCCATTTCTTTAGGTAATCTATTATTGACAACTTCTTCCCAACTTGTTTCACTATAAATAAGAAAATACGATAACGATATTCCAGATTCATAACCTCTTTCAAACAAGAGAAAGAAACATCAATTTATTCCTGGATATTTACAATATGTTCTCTATGGTGACTGGGTTCATGAATTATAGTCAACAAACAATACGAGCTGCAAGGTATATTGGTCAAAGTTTCATAATTACCTTATCCCACACAAATCGTTTACCTATAACTATTCAATATCCTTATGAAAAATCGATCACATCAGAGCGTTTCCGTGGTCGAATCCACTTTGAATTTGATAAATGTATTGCTTGTGAAGTATGTGTTCGTGTATGCCCGATAGATCTACCCGTTGTTGATTGGAGATTTGAAAGAGATATTAAAAAAAAACAATTGCTTAATTACAGTATTGATTTTGGGGTCTGTATATTTTGTGGTAATTGTGTCGAGTATTGTCCAACAAACTGTTTATCAATGACTGAAGAATATGAACTTTCTACTTCTGATCGTCACGAATTGAATTATAATCAAATTGCTTTGGGGCGGTTACCAATGTCAATAATTGGAGATTACACAATTCAAACAGTTATGAATTCGACTCAAATCAAAATAGACAAAGATAAACCCTTTGATTCAAGAACGATTACCAATTACTAAGATTTTGTTTTGATATAAAAGACCCAAGCTTTTTTTATTTTGTTTGGTCAGTAACTACAAATAATAACTAATAATTATTGATTGTTGAGAATTATTCTTTGATTTAAACTGAGAATATATTTTATTTTTCGTGATGATTTCGAAATATACAATCCCCATTACTCTTTTCTCGATAATTTTATCTATATCTACATTAATTCATATAAAAAAAGTTTTAATTCAATTAGGAATGTATCATATACAAGAAAAAAAGGGGTTACCCCTTTTCCTTTCCTGGACCATTCAGTAAGGTCATGAAATATTTCGACTTATTTATTAATTTCTCATTTTAATAATGGATTTACCTGGACCAATACATGATATTCTTGTAGTATTTTTTGGATCAGTTCTTGTATTAGGAGGTCTGGGAGTAGTATTACTTACCAATCCCATTTTTTCTGCCTTTTCGTTGGGATTGGTTCTTGTTTGTATATCCTTATTCTATATTCTATCGAATTCCTATTTTGTAGCTGCCGCACAGCTCCTTATTTATGTTGGAGCCATAAATGTCTTAATCATATTTGCTGTAATGTTCATGAATGGTTCAGAATATTCCAATGATTCCTATTTTTGGACCATTGGAGATGGGGTCACTTCACTGGTTTGTACAAGTATTCTTTTTTCACTAATTACTATTATCCCAGATACGTCATGGTACGGAATTTTTTGGACTACAAGATCAAGCCAGATTATAGAACAGGACCTAATAAGTAACATTCAACAAATTGGGATTCATTTATCAACAGATTTTTATCTTCCGTTTGAACTCATTTCCATAATTCTTTTAGTTTCCTTGATAGGTGCAATTACTATGGCTCGTCAATAATAAATACTTAGATTAGAATTTAATTCTAAGATTTATAAATTATAAGTAAGATTTATAAATTCTAAATAAATAAAATAAATGGAAAGGTTTAAGGTTTTTATAAGGTTTTTATAATTAAACCCATCTATTGCCAATACTTTCTTTTATTCTGTAATCGTTCTATTCTAATCAATCGAATCGGTTGAATTGTTGTTCATATTGAAATGAATCGAGATTGATAAGGAGTTAGTCAATGATGT